CATATTCCAAAAAAAGCTATACTTACTGAATAAATTGCATTTGTTATAAATTCATACCAATCCACAGAAGAATGGGAATTTGTATGAAAAAAGCTTTCTGATGGAGCTAACCATTTAGATAGTAAATCCAAATCGATTATTCTTTGATCAAACGGAATTCCAATAGATCCAATGAACAAAGTAAATAGTACCAACACAAGCATTGGAAATAACATAGTATTATCGGATTCATGAGGGTAGATAAAAGTATGCTTTTTTCCTAAATTAGTACTAAAGTGTCGTATCTTATTTATTACACTGCCGTCAAGTTTATATCTATTTCTTGAAAAAAAAGAAACGCTTTCATTACTATTTGTTGTTGATAAAAGTAAATTATTTTGAATTAATTTTGGTGCTGTTTTTCCCCACAAGGATATTGAATATAGGGAACTATTTTGAATTCCACTGTAATTTTTTAAATGAACATGAAAATATCCCTCAAAAGTAAGTAAATACATACGAAACATATAAAATGCAGTTAACCCTGCTGTGAAAAATGCTATTATTGCGAAGATTGGTGAATACAACCAACTATCATTAAGAATTTCATCTTTTGACCAAAAACAAGCAAGAGGTGGAATACCACAAAGAGAAAGTGTACCCAATAAAAAAGTCATTTTTGTAACTGGAACATATTTTCTTAAGCCACCCATAAGAGCCATATTCTGGCTTTTATCTGGTGAATATCCAACAATGGGTTCCATTGAATGAATAATGGATCCGGACCCCAAAAACAATAATGCTTTCGTATAGGCATGAGTGATCAAATGAAACAAAGCTGCTCTATAAGAACCCATACCTAGAGCTAACATCATATAACCCAATTGAGACATTGTAGAATAGGCTAAACCTCTTTTAATATCTCTTTGGGCAAGAGCCAAAGTAGCTCCTAATAGTAGTGTTATTATACCGATAAAAGAAATAAAATTCATTATGTAAGGTATAACTGTGAAAAGTGGAAAAAGCCGAGCTACAAGAAAAATTCCCGCTGCTACCATAGTAGCAGCATGTATAAGAGCCGAAATAGGAGTGGGTCCTTCCATGGCATCGGGTAACCATACATGAAGGGGGAATTGTGCGGATTTAGCAACTGCACCAAGGAATAATAGGAAAGCACATAGAGTGGCAAATAAAGAATTGACCCCATTATTATGGATCAACCTATTAAATGTTTCGAATAAATCCCGAAATTCAAAACTACCAGTCATCCAATAAAAACCTAGGATTCCTAATAATAATCCAAAATCCCCTACACGATTAGTTATAAAAGCTTTTTGACAAGCATTTGCTGCAATTGGTCGTGTAAACCAAAACCCTATTAACAAATAGGAACACATTCCCACCAGTTCCCAAAAAATATAAATTTGTATCAAATTAGAACTAATAACTAATCCCAACATGGAAGCATTGAAAAAACTCAGATAAGAAAAAAATCTTAAATATCCCTGATCGTGAGACATATAACTGTCGCTATAAATAAGAACCATGAGTCCAACAGTAGTTATTAATATTGACATAATGGAAGTAAGTGGATCGATTAAGTATCCGAACTCTAATGAAAAATCATTATTGATAGTCCAAGACCATAGATATTGATAAATAAAACTTCCACTTATTTGCTGAATAGATAAATTGACTGAAAAAGTTAAAGCTACACTTAGGAATAAAACACTATAAAAGGCCCATATACGACGAATATTTTTTGTTGCTGTTGGAACAAGCAGGAGTCCCAATCCTATTGACATAGTAACAGGAAGTGGAAGTAAAGGTATTATCCACGCATATTGATATGTATGTTCCATAATAAAACGAATTTTTTATTTTTTTATTCTTATGAATTGTTATTATCTCCGATTAACGAATTCTGATATCTTTTGTAAGGAACAAAGATAAAAGAAATCAATAAAAAAAGATATGAAAAAACTCAACTATTTTTATTCTTAATTATTCAACTTTTCTCATATTTTCAAAAATGCAAAAAGTTCCAATTTGGTTGATCAAAAAATATGACCAAATGATTGGTCAAGATTATTACTTAGTTATTAACTAAAAAAAAATTTTGATTAATATTTAATATATGGAATATGATTTTAATATATGGAATATGATATTTTTTATTATTGTATTATCCTGATGATTTATAACAATATAGTATAGTAAAAAAAAAGTGATACAAAAAAGAATACTTGGTTCGAATATGTACAGGTCTGGTATCTGTTAATAATAGGATTCAACCAAATAGCCAAACTCCACCAAATAGCCAAAACTTCTGTTTATTGTAAATCTTATGATATTCTTTATCTTACCTCGCAATAATCCATCACAAAGATTATTCTTATTTGGTAATATCTTGTTTAAGAGGTTAATTACTAACCTTAAATGAAATTGAATTAACTTACGGACAAACATTCTTAATTTGATTAATTAATGGGAAAGGAAAAATAATATTAATTTTTTTAATACAATATTTTTGTTACAATATAGAATTTTGGAAATTCTATTAAATTCTGAAATTGGATCTTATATAATTGTTTAAATTCTATGAGGGCTCTTAATCTTTATTTTCTTAAAGATACTATTACTACATTACCATTATAACATTCCATAGTATATTATAGATAATATGATCATTCTCAAAAAACAATTTTATCTTTTATCTATATTTATTCCTATCTTATGAAAAACAGGAAAAACGATCCCATTATCTATGAAATAAGTATGGATAATGAATAAAAAGAGCAATCCGTCAATACATGTCTTTCACATACAACAATAAAAATGAATAATCTCTTTCTATGGCGGTTCCAAAAAAACGTACTTCTATGTCAAAAAAACGTATTCGTAAAAATATTTGGAAGAAAAAAGGATATTTTGCCGCGGTTAAAGCTTTTTCCTTAGCTAAATCGATTTCAACGGGGAATTCAAAAAGTTTTTTTGTGCAACAAACAAATAAATAATAATGAAATGATTCACATTAACTAAAATGAATGTTTTCCATTTTTCAATTCGAATTCAATAATTAGAACTAGTTCTTGGAATATCTTGTAATATACGGAATAATAATTTGTAATACGTGTGTTTTTTCTATTTACTTTTCACAAAAATTCTTAAAAAGAGTTTTTGTGAAAAGTACAGTCAAATTCCAATAGGAAGTGAAAAATCCCTGTTCTATATCCATCTTGTTTTCTATATCTATATATAAATGGAAATCAACTTGCATTGAATCCTTAAATCTCGACGATTCAAGATGTACGAACTATTATTATTTGAAGCAAGCCGCCATGGTGAAATCGGTAGACACGCTGCTCTTAGGAAGCAGTGCTAGAGCATCTCGGTTCGAGTCCGAGTGGCGGCATCATTCTATAATATAAAAAGAGCACAATAAAATAAAAATATAAAAAGAACACAATAAATTCTATAATGTATTCAATAAGCAATTCCTTCTTTTTATTTTATTCGGTAATTGGATTATCTTTTTTATATGATATTTATAACTTTAGAACATATATTAACTCATATATCTTCCTCGATTATTTCAATTGTTATTATGATTCATTTGATGACCCTATTACTTCATGAAATTGTAGGATTATGTAATTCGTCACAAAAGGGGATGATAGCTACTTTTTTATCTATAACAGGATTATTAGTTATTCGCTGGATTTATTCAGGACATTTCCCATTAAGTAATTTATATGAATCATTAATGTTCCTCTCGTGGAGTTTCTTCATTATTCATATGATTCTTTATTTTAGAAATCATGAAGAGCAAAATTATTTAAGCACAATAAGCGCGCCAAGTGCTATTTTTACTCAAGGTTTCGCTACTTTTAGTCTTTCAACCGGAATACATCAATCGGCAATATTAGTACCTGCTTTGCAATCCCAGTGGTTAATGATGCATGTAAGTATGATGTTGTTGAGCTATGCAGCTCTTTTATTTGGATCCTTATTTTCAATCGCTCTTTTAGTCATTACATTTAGAAAAAACATCAATTTTTTTTCTAAAGGCAATAATTTCTTAATTAGTTCCGTTTTATTTGACGAAATTCACTTCAATGAGAAAAGAAATATTTTACAAAGTACGGATTTGCTTTCATTTAAAAACTATTATAAATATCAATTGACTAAAACATTGGATTATTGGAGTTATCGTGTCATTAGTCTAGGATTTACCTTTTTAACCATAGGAATTCTTTCTGGAGCAGTATGGGCTAATGAAGCATGGGGATCTTATTGGAATTGGGACCCCAAAGAAACTTGGGCTTTTATTACTTGGACCGTATACGCTATTTATTTACATACTAGAACAAACCAAAATTTTCAAGGTATGAATTCGGCAATTGTAGCTTCTATAGGATTTCTTATAATTTGGATATGCTACTTTGGTGTCAATCTATTAGGAATAGGTCTACATAGTTATGGTTCATTTGTACTCCCATCTAATTGAATAAACCACTTAAAGAATATCTGAGATAATCCTTTTCTAATAATCCTTTTCTATATAACTTTCACATATAAGGAAAATTTTTGTGAGTTTTTGATAATTATTTAACCCCATTTTTTTTATTGAGCGATGAAATGGGGTTAAATAATTATCAAAAACTCGAAATACATATTTTAATTCACTTTACTTTATTTCTCATTGCACAATGAACTATTTTCAAAATGAAAAATCATATAATTTTTTGATTTTTTACTTGAATTGAATTTCAATTCAAGTAAATTATCTATAAAAATAATTAGATAAAATAGCTTGTACCTTATCAACTGATAGTGAGAAAACAAAATCCGGATAAATACCGATTGCTATTACGGGAAGAAAGATACAGATTGAAACAAATAGTTCTCGTGGGCCAGAATCCACAAAATAAGACTTTGGAACATTAAAGAACTTGTATCCATAGAACATCTGACGTGACATAGATAATAAATAAATAGGAGTTAATATAATTCCAATTGCCATTACAAAAGTAATTAGTATTTTTGGCATTAAAAGATATTTTGGACTGGTAATTATTCCAAAGAATACTACTGATTCCGCAACAAAACCACTCATTCCCGGTAATGCAAGAGAAGCCATGGAAAAACTACTGAAGAGGGTAAATAATTTTGGCATTGGTATAGATATCCCTCCCATTTCGTCAAGATAAACAACATGTATTCTATCACAGGTTGTACCCCCTAAGAAAAAAAGGGCGGCGCCAATAAATCCATGAGACAATAATTGTAAAACGGCTCCATTGAGTCCTGTGTTTGTTATGGAACCAATTCCTATAATTATAAAACCCATATGAGATACGGAAGAGTAGGCTATTCTCCTTTTTAAATTACGTTGACCAAAAGAGGTTGAAGCTGCATAAATTATTTGTACCGTTCCCACTATCACCAACCATGGAGAAAATATCGAATGTGCGTGGGGTAAAAATTCCATATTGACACGAATCAACCCATATGCTCCCATTTTTAATAAGATTCCGGCCAAAAGCATACATGTACTGTAATGTGCTTCTCCGTGGGTATCTGGTAACCATGTATGTAGGGGTATAATCGGTGATTTGACAGCATAAGCAATAAGAAAGCCAAAATATAACAGAATTTCCAGGGCCACGGGATATGATTGATTAGCTAATGCTTCAAAATTCAATGTCGGTCCATCCGAACCATATAAACCTATACCTAAAACCCCCATTAATAGAAAAATGGAACCCCCTGCGGTGTATAAAATAAACTTTGTAGCTGAGTACAAACGTTTTTTACCCCCCCACATAGATAAAAGTAAGTAAACAGGAATTAATTCTAACTCCCACATCATGAAAAAAAGTAAAAGGTCTCGAGAAGAAAATAACCCTATTTGACCACTGTACATTGCTAACATTAGAAAATAAAACAATCGTGAATCCCGAGTAACAGGCCAAGCCGCTAAAGTTGCTAAAGTTGTGATAAATCCTGTCAGTAAAATGGGTCCTATGGAAAGCCCATCGATTCCTAATCTCCAGTGAAAATCAAAAATAGTTATCCAATTATAATCTTCCTCCAGTTGTATTAATGGGTCGTCCAATTGGAAATGGTAACAGAATACATAAGTCATTAGAAGGAGTTCCAACAGGCATATACATATAGTATACCACCTAATTACCTTATTTCCTCTATGTGGGAGAAAAAAAATGAAGGAACCCGCAAATATGGGAAAAACTACAATTATTGTTAACCAAGGAAAATAGCTCGTGGTAAAGACAAGATACACTTTGACCATAAAAAAACCGTACTCGAGAAAATATTTTCTTCTGAGTACGGATTTTTGTCGGTGAAAAAATAGGAATCAAATCAAATGATTCAAGTGGAATTTTTTGTAACGTATCAATAAGCTAGACCCATACTACGGGTTGTCTCATGCCATAAATAAACACGAACACTCAAAAAATCCGTTGGACAAGCGGATTCACATCTTTTACAACCTACGCAGTCCTCGGTTCTTGGTGCGGAAGCAATTTGTTTAGCTTTACATCCATCCCAAGGTATCATTTCCAACACATCTGTGGGGCAAGCTCGTACACATTGAGTACACCCTATACATGTATCATAAATCTTTACTGAATGTGACATTGTATCTATAAATTTCAGTTTTGGAAATAAAATATTTTGATCTGGTAAAAAATGAGTAGCAAATGAATTCTATATTATAGATACCAGACAAATCAGTGGTTTACCAGAATTTTTTAGAATAAATCGATTTCTGAATATGTTTACGAGAAAGGGCCAATAAACTTGAATTCTTTATTTCAAAAAAGATGGTAATACAAATTTTACATGCTAATTTAACTAAAATTAGTAAATATTCCAATTTCTAATTAGAATATTCATTATTTATAGAAATTTGTATTACTATTAGAAATTATTAAAAATAATAATATTATTATACATTAAAATAATCTATTTTTAATTAGATTTATATGATTACTACTATTTATTCAACAAATTCGATTGATTTATACGGGTTGATTTTCTGTTACGATGAATTGATGAGACTATAGCTAGTCCAATTGCTGCTTCAGCAGCTGCAATGGCTATAACAAAAATGGAGAAAATATCTCCTTTTAATTGACGACTATCGAATAAATCAGAAAATGTTACAAGATTTATATTAACCGAATTTAGTATAAGTTCAAGACACATAAGCGCTCTAACCATGTTTCGACTTGTGATCAATCCATAGATACCGATAGAAAATAAATAGGCACTCAAAAAAAGTACATGCTCAAACGTCATTGACTAACTCCTCATCAATCTCGATTCATTTCAATCAATATGAAAGAACATTTATTCAAATGATTTGATTCAAAAAAAATTATATAACAAAAAAAAATATTGTTGATAGATCAAATTCAGAACTTTGTTTACCTTCTACTATTTTAGTTATTTTTTTTATATTATACTTAAATATGTTATAATATATATGAAAAAATAATGTATATGAAAAAAAAAGAGTGTTATGTTATAATAATAACACATAATAAAATAAAACAAGACATTTTTTTATGATTTAGAATAATTCCTAATTCTAAGAAATTGTACTTAGTATTTTATTGACGAGCCATACTAATTGCACCTATCAAAGCAACTAAAAGAATTATCGAAATAAGTTCAAATGGAAGAAAAAAATCAGTTGATAAATGAATTCCAATTTGTTGAACATTACTTATCAGGTCCTGTTCTATAATTTGGTTTGATCTTGTAGTCCAAATAATCCCATACCATGACGTCTCTAGGATAGTAGTAATTAGTGAAAAAAAAATACTTGTACAAATTAGCAAAGTAAGGCCGTTTCCAACAGTCCAAAGATTGAAATCATTATAATATTCAGAACTATTTGTGAACATTACAGCAAATATGATTAAAACATTTATAGCTCCCACATAAATAAGGAGCTGCGCAGCAGCCACAAAATAGGAGTTCGATAAAATATATAATAAGGATATACAAACAAGAACCAATCCCAACGAAAAGGCAGAAAAAATAGGATTGGTAAATAAAACTACTCCTATACCTCCTAATATAACAACTAATCCCAAAAATACTACAAGGATATCATGTATTGTTCCAGTTAAACCCATTATGTATAAAGTGAGAAATAGATAAGTCAAAATATTTCATGATCTTATTAAATAAGTCCAGGAAAAGAGGAATTCCCTCATTTTTTTTCTTATATATAATATGTTCTTAATTGAATTAAATCTTAATGTAGTATGGGTTAATATAGATACAGTTATTATATCAATCCCGGTTTTTTTACAAAAAATGAGTTGGAATTGTGTATTTCGAAACCATTCCATTTACTTACATAATATACTTTATATATATGTATAATAATATAATTATAAGTAATAAAATATAATAATAAGTAATAAGATATAATAATAAGTAATAAGACTCTTTTTCTATTTTGTTTGTATTTTTGTGTATAATACTATTTATATGAAAATAATAATATTTATTTGATATGTTATATGAATAATATTTCTTAATTATTATTAAATATGAAAATAATATTATTAATTAATATTATATCTTAATCTATCTATCTTAAATACCGTATAATGAAAATGGCCAAATCCAATAGTGACTAAATAAAAAAGGAGATTATTATCTCAATTCTTTAATTTCCATTTTATCGATTGAAATTAAAGAATAATTAGGAACAATCCATAGTTATTATTAATCCAAATTCCAACGAAAAAAAAAGTTTTCTATTATGCTTTAGATTATATTAAATTGAATAATTCGTAATTGTTTTTGAATTGAAAGATTTATCTTTGTCTATTTTGATTTGAGTCGAATTCGTAATTGCTTGAATTGTGTAATCTCCAATTACTGACATTGGCAATCGACCCAGAGCAATTTGATTATAATTCAATTCGTGACGATCATAAGTAGAAAGTTCATATTCTTCAGTCATTGATAAACAGTTTGTTGGGCAATACTCCACACAGTTACCGCAAAATATACATACTCCAAAATCAATACTATAATTAAGCAATTGTTTCTTTTTAATATCTGTTTTTAATCTCCAATCAACAACGGGTAGATCTATAGGACATACACGAACACATACTTCACAAGCAATACATTTATCAAATTCAAAATGAATTCGGCCGCGGAAACGCTCCGATGTTATTAATTTTTCATACGGATATTGAATAGTTACAGGTAAACGATTTGTGTGGGATAAGGTAATCATGAAACCTTGCCCAATGTACCTTGCGGCCCGTACTGTTTGTTGACCATAATTCATGAATCCAGTTACCATAGGGAGCATATCGTAAATATCTATGAAATAAATAAGTTGATGTTTCTTTCTCTTGTTTAAGACAATTTTGAATGTCGTTATCGTATTCTCTTATTTATATTTATAGTTTATAGTGAAACAAGTTGAGAAGAGGTTGTCAATAATAAATTACCCAAAGAAATAGGTAAAAGAAATTTCCACCCAAGATTTAATAGTTGGTCCATTCTCATTCTTGGTAAAGTCCATCTTGTTGCAATAGGAATAAATAGGAACAAATAAGCCTTAACTAATGTAATAAGAATCCCGATTAGAATTCCAAAGACCCCACTCATATTATTTATTCCAAAAGTATCAGGAATAAATAAAATAGGTAGAATAGAGAAATTCCACCCTCCTAAGTAAAGAACTGTTACAAATAATGAAGAAACCAATAGATTTAGGTAAGAAGCAACATAAAATAAACCATATTTGATACCTGAGTACTCGGTTTGATAACCCGCTACTAATTCTTCCTCTGCCTCTGGTAAATCAAAAGGTAATCTTTCGCACTCTGCTAAAGAAGAAATTAGAAAAACTATAAATCCGATAGGTTGTCGCCACAGATTCCATCCAAAAAAACCATATTTTGACTGTGCCTCAACTATATCAACCGTACTTGAACTATTAGATAATCATAGTCGATGATACCATTACTTTTACATCGCTATTCCAAAACCGTACATGAGATTCTCACCTCATACGGCTCCTCTATGGCCACAAATAAATATAAAGACTAGTTCGATATTACCATTAATTCGGCATCCGTTGATATTGAAGGATAGATAGAATAAAGATACATCGAAGAGTCCCAAATCAGACCGATGTAATTCTGTCTGCTCGAATAAAAACTAAAAAAAGGTGCTTCTGAATTTATCTCGTCCCCTTATAATATAAAAATTTCTCTTTCAATAAAATACTTGTTGTCTTGTTGTATCAATGGATATTTATTTTTCCTTGACCCATATCTTTTGATTACGAAAAAGAATTCGAAATTAGTTGACAAATTCAAATAAGAATTCTTTCTCTCTCTTTCTATATATCCATATATACGGAAAAAGAAATAAAGATCTTTTCTTATTTATTCTACATTACATTATTTCTTTTGTTCCTGTTCTTGTTTCTGATAAGAGGCTACTCTGAAAAAAAAAAAGAAATCAGAAAAAGGGGATTAATTCGTTCTTGATAGTTATTTCTTTAATCAGTGAATAGGAGCATACTCTAGATCGGAATCGTGGATAAGTACTGCTTGATCGTTTCTACTAACTTAAAGCACTAATTATGATTCATTTTATGTAAAAAGACTTTTTTTTGTACTTTACATTATCTCCATTACTAATCTTTTGTGTATCTTGGTGTTTCTATCCATTCACTGATCTGTGCTCGATCTTGATATGGTAATACATATAAAACAAATAGTATAAACCCAACCCACTGGATCTTTTGCACCCGCTTCAAGACATTATATCATGACTAATAAAATAATCTTAGTCATAAAACAATCTTAGTCTTGGGATAAACAGTTTACACTGTTTATATTTGCCTCTTTACTCCTGTACATAGGGAATGAGATTTAATCTTCTTACTACAAATTGATAAGCTGTTTTGTTTCACTCACATAACTATCTGGTTTAACTTATTTATCTGAATAATGAATCAAAAAATGACAGGATTCATTCAATATATTAGAAATCTTTTCCTATATTAGAAATAAAGAAAAGAAATAAAGAAAATAAGGAAAAGCTCATCTTATAACGAATCACACGTAGAGATATTGATAACACACATAGAGTTAATGGTATTTCATAACTTATGGATTGAGCAGCAGCTCGTAAACCACCTAAGAAAGAATATTTATTATTAGACCCATACCCTGACATAAGAAGTGCAATAGGGGCAATACTTGAAATAGCGACCCATAAAAAAACCCCTATACTGAGATCAGATAAAACAAAACGATATCCAAAAGGAATTACTAAATAACTTAGTAGAGTTGATATGACTGCTATAGCCGGCCCAACACTGAATAATTGAATATCTCCTCTATAAGGGAGGATATCCTCTTTAAAAAGTAATTTTGTCCCATCTGCTAAAGCTTGAAGAATTCCTAATGGCCCGGCATATTCAGGCCCAATACGTTGTTGTATTCCTGCGGATATTTCTCTTTCTAACCAAACAATTACTAGTACACCTATAGTAATTCCTAATATCAGAATCAAAATAGGGATAAGGACCCATACGAGTTCATAGATCTCTTTTAAAAGTTCGGATCCAGAAAAATAATTAATAGCTTGTACTTCCGTCGTGTCAATTATCATTTCAACGATCAACCTCCCCCATAATGATATCTATACTACCTAGTATTGTCATAATATCAGCTAATTTCATTTTTTTAACTAGCTGAGGAAGAATTTGCAAATTGATGAAACCTGGTGGACGGATTTTCCATCTCCAAGGAAAAACACTCTGATCTCCTATCATAAAAATTCCTAATTCTCCCTTTGGGGCTTCTACTCTCACATAAAGTTCTTGTTTTGATAATTCAAAATTTGGTGAGGGTTTTTTACTAATGAATCTATATTCAAAATCATTCCATTCAGAATTTGTTGTTCTATCAAAACGTCGTACTTCTAAATTTTCATAGGGTCCCCCAGGAATTCCTTCCAGAGCTTGTTGAATAATTTTTATGGATTCCGTCATTTCATTGATTCGTACTAAATAACGAGCTAGTGAATCCCCTTCTTTTTGCCATTGAACTTCCCAATCGAATTCGTTGTAACACTCATAATCATCCACTTTCCGAAGATCCCATTGTATTCCGGAAGCTCGTAACATTGGTCCTGATAAACCCCAATTTATTGCTTCGTCTCCACCAATAATACCTATCCCTTCAACCCGTTCCAAAAAAATGGGGTTGCGAGTTATAAGTTTTTGATATTCGGCAACTTCTTTTAAAAAATAATCACAAAAATCTAAACATTTATCTATCCAGCCATGGGGTAGATCAGCAGCTACTCCTCCGATACGGAAATAATTATGCATCATTCGCATCCCTGTAGCAGCTTCGAATAAATCATATATTAATTCTCTCTCTCTGAAAATATAAAAGAAGGGAGTCTGCGCACCAATATCTGCCATAAAAGGACCAAGCCATAACAGATGAGAAGCTATACGACTCAATTCTAGCATAATTACTCTAATATAGCTGGCTCTTTGGGGTACTTTTATATTTCCCAACTGTTCTGGTGCATTTACAGTTATTGCCTCTGTAAACATAGTAGCTAAATAATCCCAACGTGTTACATAAGGGAGATATTGTATAATTGTTCGATTTTCCGCAATTTTTTCCATCCCTCTGTGTAAATAACCCAATATAGGTTCACAATCAATAACATCTTCACCATCAAGAGTAACAATTAGTCGAAGAACACCGTGCATCGATGGGTGTTGAGGACCCATATTGACTTTCATGAGATCTTTTCTTGTAGACGGTACAGTCATATATTTTTTCCCCGATTCATTATTTTATGAGTTTCTCAAAACGAGGTTCATAAAAAAATATAAAATCTAATAATTCTTATTTCTAATTTAATAGTAATTTTTGAATACTAATCAAAATTCTACTAAAATATTCTAAAAAAATTAATAATACATAATAATAAAAATCGAAATTGAATAAATTGATTTAGTTTCAATGAAATTAACGAGTTTTTTGCTCTCGAATATTCAGTTGACTTATTAATTTTTTATAGCGTACTCTATTTATCTTTGCCAAATACGCTAGCAACCGTTGGCGTTTTCCCAGAATTATTCGAAGACCCCTCTGAGATGAAAAATCTTTTTTGTGCAATTCTAGATGTGAAGTAAGTCTCCGTATTTTATTTGTAAAACAGAATACTTGAAATTCAACGGATCCCCTGTTTTCTTCTTTTTCTTCTTGTGAAATTGCCGAGATGAATGCATTTTTGACCATAAAATAAAGAAAATAAAATAAAGAAAGAAAGTTAAAAGTTATATATATATATATTTTAATTTAATATATATTTTTTATTTTTTAATTTAAATTTACCGATCAGGAATAATAAATATAATAATAATGAATTTAATTCTAATAATATATATTTAATAATGTCTCTAAATCATACCTCGAATTTTCATAATTTTAATCAGGTACACACAAAAACTTTGATTTATTTTTTATCCAAATCCAAATTGGATTTGGATAAAAAATATGATAAATTATTAAGAATTTATTTGTACCTTACCTAACGGAATTTGGCTGATTCATTCCTAGATCTGCTTGATATAATATTAAATCAATATATCACCTATTATTAGTTAATTTGGAATCGTGGATACATATGTATTCTTGACATAGTAAAACGGCTTCCATTATTGGTATTAAACCAATATCGATTCATACAAGCTAAATCTTCTAATCGGTAATTGGGCCAAATAAACAATTTCAATTTGATTAATTTATTTGTATTTATATGAGGATAGTTATCCTCATTTATAAATTGTTCACAGCTCTTTATGTTGTTTTCATTACCAAATACGAAAATATCATTCAAAACATTTCTATTCCAGGAATTAAAACAATTTAGAATTCTCAACTTTCTACGATGTCTAGTGGATAGAATATGCTCAGGAACAAGAAAATCATAATAATTTTTATTTTCATTTACAAATGGATTGTTATATTGTTGTGCAATTGATTTCTTAAAATCATTCTTATCAACATCTTTTTTTTTTATGGATTTATTATTAGTTTGGTATTTACTCTTATTGACCAAGCCAATACCTATCATTTGATACATAATCCATTTTTCATCCAATTTTGTAGATAGACGAATTGGTTCGACAATCAATATTCCATTTTTCATCAATTCCGTCAGAGCTAGATCTTTCTGAGTTACCATGACGTCTAAACTCATTTCTCCTCTTTTAATGGAGGATATAGCAATTTCCTTTGGATTTATTAATCTAAGCAGAAGACAATATACCTTGATATTATTGGTCATTATTTTATTTAAGGCGTCATCCCATCTTAATTGAAAAAGGAAATACTTTTTCAGGAATAAATCGAGTTCTGCCTCTTTCTTGCTCTTGTATTGCTTTCTTTTTCTACTTTTTTTAATGTCGGATCCTGTATAATTTTCTTCAATATCTTTTTTTTTCTTTTGTTTTTGAACGTCTAATGGAAGATCCACTTGACCGGACTGTTGTTTTTTTTCTTGCTTCTTTTTTTCTAATTCAAAGTATTCTTTTTTATTAGATGATATATGAATATCTTTTTTTTCATTTTCGTTACTATTTGGATTTTCACTAATATTTGGATTTATATCAAAATCCAAAAGCAACTTAATTGGTATGACCCACGATTTAATTTTATATGCATTATATGTATCATAAAGTATTCCAAATTCTGGGAAGAACTGAGGTTTTTTTGATATACGCTGATATAGCCTTTCTTCATTCATCCCCATCCAATCAAAAAAGTTTCTTTTTTGATTCGTTTCGGATGGTTTTTTTTTCTGATGAATCCCCGCAGATAAAATATTCTTATTATCAAGTTTTTTATAAATATTCATTTTAGTCTTAGTATTTTGATTCATCTTGGTATCAAAATGCATATGAGTCCAGGTATCAATATTGATATTTTTATTTTGTTTAATAAAAAAATAGAAAATTTTACAATTAAAATATTTTTTCTCAATATTTTCTTTCCTGTGTATATTTTCTTTACTATGTATATAATATTTTTCTCCTAGATAATCCCCAATATCTACATCCATTAGTACATAAAGTGATTGGGGTTTCTCTATATTAAAATTATATAATATTTCTTGATTTCTATTTATTTTTAATGGGGATCCATAAATATAGGAATCTCCTTTGTTTTCATAGTTTATATATTTATGTGATATATATTTATGTAATAAAAGATCATATCTGCAATTTTTTTTAAATTTTTCTTTTTGATTCGTCAAAGAGTTTGCTTCATAATATTTTTTTTTTACGTAAGGTATTAATGAGTTTTTCTCCTTTTTATATGAATTCCATTTTATTGAGTCCTTATTTGGAATTGTACAACGCTCATTGACTCTATTTTTCCAATTTTTCGATACTAACTGAGACCATTTAGTATGAGATAAATTATATTGATAATGGCCCTTTAACCAGTTTTTCCACTCATGTATTATAGGCTTATCCATTTTATTATGCTTTGTTTTGGGATCAAATATTCCTTGTGTCTCACAATCATTCTTGATTTTATCCTTAAGAAAAAGATGGGTTCCCTGATATTGAAGCACGGGTCTCAAGTGATATTTGTTACTAAATTGAGTTTGTGATATTTTGTAAAATACATATGCTTGGGACAAGGAAGATAAGTCACAATAAGCATTTAAATTATTATTTATATTCGAATTCGAAAAAAAGTTTTTTCTAGTCAAAATAAACGGAATCGTGTTTTTGTTTGTTTCACCAATATTAATTTCTTCTTTATTTATTTTTTCCCTACTGGAAATTAATTTTTTCATTTTTTTGTCTATAGATTCAACTAGAAGTTGTATATTAATCCTGAGGATGTTAATGATATATAGAAATATATCAATGTACATTTTTTCAATGAAAGATTTTATAAAATAGTATAATTTACGTATTAATCGGATACTTCTTTTTTTAAATATTGGCCAAATCTTTTTCCATAATTTTTGTTTTTTATCATTCAAATTTGTATTGTTAGGACTAATAATATTTATATCTGGAGTTAGAATGAGTTTTTTTTTGTCATTTTGAATCTGTTCTATTTGATTCCTGGTTGTGATTCTTCTATCAATAGCATCTTGAATTTTCTTTTCTATAAGTAAATTATTTGTCCAATTCCTGGATTGAATTTGAATAAGAAATTCTTGTGTATTTTGATTACTTATGGAATTTTTTTCATTCAATTCGTTTTTATTTAATTCAAATAAGAAAGTTTGGTTTCTTTTTTCCAAATTGTTTGTCATTCCTTTTGTAACTAGAATTATTTTTAGAACACCCTTTGTTTTTTCTTTGAAAGTTCTTATAAACCGTTTTATTTTTCTTTTTAAAACTTTTAGAACTAGAAAACTTTTTTTTTTCACGTTTATATAGTTTTTTTTTAATTCATTAAAAATGGGTTCAAAAAAAGAAGGTTGTTTTCGCGGAGAACCAAAGGGGGCTTCAGCTTCCATTCCCCAAATTGTTAAAAAACAAAAGTTGTCTTTTTTATTCCAACGAGAGTCTCGTACCCTAGATCCTTGCCAAGGTTTCAGACGAAAAGGAAATAGAATTTTTATCTGAATACCATCTGTTAACCAATTTTTTGGAAATTCGCTTTCTGATAATTGAATACCGTTATAAGTACATTTAATATGCATTTCTTTATTCCAATCCCTCAAATCCTCATACCACTCGGGGAATTGAAATAATAGCATACGCCCAATATTTTTAGTTATTATCAAGAAAGGTAATTTAATGTATTTTCTCAAAAAGGATTGAGTTACTAACATCGATCCTCTTATTATTTGAGTAAATATAATAGTATCCCAAGCTTCTGATATTGCTATACGTTCATTTTGCTCTATTTTTTGTTGTTCTTTTTTATGCCTTTCTCTTGCTTCTTCCACAGAATCAGAATCGATATTCCCAATTTCCGATTCTCTAACGATCCAGTTTCTAAAAAGGAGATTCGTCATTTCGGAGAAATCAAAAGAAAAAAAAAAAGTTTTATCGGTTTGATCCAAAAAAAGTGGTGAATGCACATTTGGTTGAAACATTTCCCAAATAACTGTTTTGCGTCTTTGAGCACGCATGGATCCTTTGATTAGATCTCGACGAAAGTCCGATTGTTGTGAGTAACGTATCAAAGATACCTCTTCCCCCTGATCACTATTACTACTACTACTAGTACTAGTATCGCTATCTTGATCCTTATCAGTATAAATTACCATGCGTTTGGCTTTTCTTGAACGAATTTCATGATCTTCCTTTGGCTCTTCTTGATTTTCTTCTTCCTCCTGTTCTTCTAAGTCTTCGGTTAATTTGTATGACCATCTAGGCACTTTTTTACTAATTTCTTCTATTGTTAGAAATTGATTTCTAATTGTT